TTGGGCGTTTGTTGGGAAACTTTTTTCAACCAGTTCGTGTTTTTAGTATTTTGTTTGATTTTCTCTTTGTTGGCTGTTTATGTTGGGTAGTGTATTTATTTATTGTGCCTTTCATATATGTTAATATGAGATTGATTTAAATAAATAAGACTATATGAAGTACAATTGATTATCCTTAGTGATTTATACAAACAATACGATCTTAAATAATGTACAATTTACATTATAGCGGATACAGCTACCTAATAGGAAAAAAGAAGAGTATTTAAATATTAAACATTTATGTTAATACAATCGTTAACATATACCGTATTATATATTTAAGATAAGCAATTTTATTATTATTATGTAAAAAAACGTTATTTTATACAAGATGAGAAATAGTTATTAAACTGGATTATTAATTATTTCTCATCTTGTATATATTAAATTGCCACTTTACATATGTTATTGATAATTTATGAATCTAGTAGAACAATCCTAAACTTATCTGTAAGTTCAAGAAAAGATAAGTTTAGGATTGTTCTACTAGATTCATGGAAGTTGTTGATATGTTGGGTGGGAAACTTTTTTCAACCAGTTCGTGTTTTTAGTATAGTATATTGTTTATTAGCCCCGATGGAAGCGGGGCTCTTATCGGAGTGTTGAAAAGTGTTGGGGTCTGTCAGTTTTTTCTTGCGTGTTAGTGGGGTTTTTTACTGCCTGGGCTAAAAAACTTATTGTGGAACGGTTTATTTGAGGGTTGTGTTGCCTGGTTTGCGGTTGTTCGTGTTTTTAGTATAGTATATTGTTTATTAGCCCCGATGGAAGCGGGGTTCTTATCGGAGTGTTGAAAAGTGTTGGGGTCTGTCAGTTTTTTCTTGCGTGTTAGTGGGGTTTTTTACTGCCTGGGCTAAAAAACTTATTGTGGAACGGTTTATTTGAGGGTTGTGTTGCCTGGTTTGCGGTTGTTCGTGTTTTTAGTATAGTATATTGTTTATTAGCCCCGATGGAAGCGGGGTTCTTATCGGAGTGAGTTTTATTCTTGCTCAGTTTTAGTTCAATTATTTGCTTGTTTTATATGTAAGTTTGTGCGTGATTTGTTCTTTTGTTGGCCCTAGATGGGTTTGGGATGATTTGTTTACGTTTGTATTTAATTCTCATTAGTTATTTTTATGTAATCAAGTGTTCTTGTATTTAGCAATGCATTTAGTTTCGGTTAAATTTTGTGCCAGCAGCCGCGGTTATACCTTGGAGGCGATTGAACTTGTTTGGCTGAAGGTAGTTGTATGTTATTATTTGATGTTTTGGATTTACTTTGATGGTTATTGGGTGAAATTTTTATTTTTATTTTTGTTCATTTATTTGTTTGGAGGCTATGAAATTCTTATTCTTAAACTAGGATTAGATACCCTATTATTTTTGGATGTTAATGTTTTGCCTGAGTAGTATTAGTTATGTTCTTGAAACTTAAAGAATTTGGCGGTATCTTATTCCGTTCAGAGGAACCTGTCTCGTTATCGATAGTCCGCGTTGGACCTTACTTAGTTGTTTATTGGTTTGTATACCGCCGTTTATTGATTATCTTTTTAGGGTTGTGTAATTTTCTCGTTCCTTTATTTGGTTTGATTTCAGGTCAAGGTGCAGCTTTTTCTAAGTGTATTGGTGGGTTACATTGTTATTTGTTGTTTTGGATTGTTGGTTTTAATTACTGGCATGAAATTGGATTTGATTGTAATGTTTTGAAGATTGTTTTTGTGATAATTGGTTCTGAGATATGTACACATCGCCCGTCGCTCTCGTTTTATTTGTTAATGAGATAGGTCGTAACAAAGTGGTTGTACCGGAAGGTGTAGCTGGAGTGATAATGTTATCAGATCATTTCTGTTAGTTGAGATTTCATTTACGCTGAATAATTGTGTCGTGCGATTCGACATGGTCTGACTATTATTGAGCGGCTTGCTGTTTCTTTTGTGTTAAGGTTATGTTTTAGTAAAGTATTATTTTGTTGTTGTATTATTATTGATTTGATTTTTTGGCTATAGTTTATTTGTACTGTAGGGGTGTGTTGATTTATTTTTGGAAGTTTGCTTGGGTTGCTGTACCTTGTGTATCAGGGTTTACTGAATTTTATTATTTATTTTTATTTCCCGATTCTAAAAGGAGCTATTAACTTATTTTAGTTGTTGTTTTATTAATATTAATAATAGGTTAGTAGTGGTGAAATGTTATTCGTCTTTAGGGGTTTCTGGTTTTTCAAGAAATGAATTTAATTCATGCGTCTTATTTAGAGTTTTATTATTTGTTTATTTATTTTTATTTGGTGTTAAGATTGGGAGGGATTAGCTTCTTATTTTATTTTTATAATTTTTTGTTTATTTAGTCTTGTGGATTTTATAGTGATTTTCAATTTGATTATGTTAAAATTTTATTTGTTTTGTTCTTTATTTTTATTTATTTAATTATTTATTGAAATGTATTCTTTATTTTGTTTTGGTTAGTAATTATTGTAGAATTAGTAAATTTATTGTTAGATTGTTTTATTTGTGTTAATTTTCTTTGAGGAACTAGGCAAATTTCATGTCCGCCTGTTTAACAAAAACATCTTTTCTCGTTAGTTTTTGAAGTATGGCCTGCCCACTGACTTTGGTGTTGAAGGGCCGCGGTATTTTGACCGTGCAAAGGTAGCATAGTCATTAGTTCTTTAATTGTGATCTGGTATGAATGGCTTGACGAGGCATGGGCTGTCTTAATTTTGAATTGTTTATTGAATTTGGTCTTTGAGTTAAAATTCTTAGATGTTTTTATGGGACGAGAAGACCCTATAGAGTTTAACATTTGTTATGGTCCCTTTATGTTTGTGAGGGCTCATTGGGCCGTTTAATATGTTTTGTTGGGGTGATGGGAGGGATATATTTAACCCCTCCTTTTTGTTATTATATTTATTTATATTTACTTGATCCACTTATTTTGATTGTAAGATTAAATTACCTTAGGGATAACAGCGTTATCTTCCTTGAGAGTTCTTATCGGCAGGAGGGTTTGCGACCTCGATGTTGGATTAAGGTTTATTTTCGGTGTAGGGGCTGAAAATTATTAGGTCTGTTCGACCTTTAAAATCTTACATGATCTGAGTTCAAACCGGCGTGAGCCAGGTTGGTTTCTATCTATAATGGAGTTTTATACCTTAGTACGAGAGGACCAGGTATTTGGAATAATTTTATATTTGTTGAATATTATTAACTGGCTATTTTGGCAGATAAGTGCGTTAGATTTAGAATCTGTTAATGTAAATTTTTAATGTTACAAGTAGTACTATATGTTAGGTTATTTATTTTTTGTCGTGGTCTTTTTGTTGTTGATTTTGTTTGTCATGGTTGGGGTGGCCTTTCTCACTCTTTTGGAACGTAGGGTTTTGGGTTATATTCATATTCGAAGGGGCCCCAATAAGGTGGGATTTGTTGGTATTCTTCAGCCTTTTAGTGATGCCATTAGGTTATTTTCTAGGGAGCAGTATTTTCCTTTGGTTTCTAATTATTTGGTTTATTATTTTTCTCCTGTTTTTGGTTTATTTCTTTCTTTGTTGGTGTGGTTGTTGATTCCTTATTTGAGAGGTTTTGTTTCCTTTGAGTTGGGTTTGTTGTTTTTTTTGGCTTGTACTAGATTGGGTGTTTATACTGTAATGGTTGCTGGTTGGTCTTCTAATTCTGGGTATTCTTTATTAGGTGGTTTGCGTGCTTTGGCTCAGACTATTTCTTATGAGGTAAGATTGGCCTTTATTTTGTTTTCTTTTATTATTTTGATTTGTAGTTATAATCTGATTTATTTTTATTTGTTTCAGTTTTATATTTGACTAATTTTTTTTTCTTTTCCTTTATCTTTTGTTTGGTTTATTTCCTGTTTGGCTGAAACTAATCGTACCCCCTTTGATTTTGCTGAAGGCGAGTCTGAGTTGGTCTCAGGGTTTAATGTTGAGTATGGTGGTGGGGGATTTGCATTAATTTTCTTGGCTGAATATGCCAGTATTCTTTTTATGAGATTGTTGTTTTGTGTAATTTTTTTGGGTAGTGATCTTTATTCTCTTTTTTTTTATATTAAGTTGTCTTTTGTGTCTTTTTTATTTATTTGGGTTCGTGGTACTTTACCACGGTTTCGTTATGATAAGTTAATGTATTTGGCTTGGAGGAGATTTTTGCCCCTTTCATTGAATTATCTTTTATTCTTTGTTGGTGTTAGGGTTTTTATTTTTTCTTTATTGTAGGTGTATTAATTTAGGTATAAGTTAATAGAAGGTTTGAACTTCTTTCATAATGTTTTCAAGACATTAGGCTTATTCTATTGCTTTTTAACTTAGTTAAGTTATTTTATCTCATAGTTTTGTTATTATTGGGTTTGAAATGTAGTATTGGAAGTAAAGTACTGTTAGGATTTGTCCGGTTAATACGTATGGTTCTTCGACGGGCCGGGCTCCGATTCAAGTAAGCAAAATTACTGTGTTAGTTATTGTTCAGAATAGTATTTGATTGATCGGGTAGAATTGTGTTCCACGAAACTTTGATTTGTTTACTGGTATAACGAATAGGATTGCGATTGATATAGCTAGTGCGATTACTCCTCCTAATTTGTTAGGGATTGATCGTAGGATTGCGTATGCAAATAGGAAGTATCATTCTGGTTGGATGTGTACTGGTGTTACTAATGGGTTTGCTGGTGTGAAGTTGTCTGGGTCTCTTAGGATATATGGTTCTCTTAGGGTCACTGTTGATAGGATTATGATTGCGATTGTGAATCCAACAATATCCCTTGCTGTGAAGTAAGGGTGGAAGGGGATTTTGTCTGTATTCTTGTTTAGTCCTAGTGGGTTGTTTGATCCTGTTTGGTGTAGGAATAGAAGGTGGATTATAGTTATTGCTGCAATTGCGAATGGTACTAGGAAGTGGAGTGCGAAAAATCGTGTTAGGGTTGCGTTATCTACAGCAAACCCCCCTCATACTCATTGTACTAGTTCTTGTCCCATGTATGGCACTGCTGATAGTAGGTTAGTAATTACAGTTGCCCCTCAGAATGATATTTGTCCTCATGGTAACACGTATCCCAGGAATGCGGCTGCTATGGTTATGAATAGGATTAGAACCCCCACTGACCATGTGTGTGTGAATTTATATGATCCGTAGTATAGGTTTCGTCCTGTGTGTATGAAAATGCATACGAAGAATAACGAAGCTCCGTTTGCGTGTAGTGTTCGTAATAGTCATCCGTTGTTGACGTCTCGACAAATGTGTCTTACTCTGGAGAATGCTATGCTGATGTCTGGGCAGTAGTGTATGGCTAGGAATAGTCCTGTTAGGATTTGTATGATTAGGCAGATTCCTAATAGTGATCCGAAGTTTCATCATCCTCTAATTGTTGATGGAGTTGGTAAGTCTACTAGGGCCCCATTTGCAATTTTGATTAGTGGGTGTTTATTTCGTATGGGTTTGTTCATTAGTTTGTGTGTCGTAGCGGTCCCCTTGAGATGTTGATGATGTTTACTACTACGATTAGTGTTAGTAGCATGTATATTACTAGTATAATTGTTATTATTCCCGTGATTTGATTGTATATTATTGTTGTTGTTATTATAATTTCGTCTTCTGTCGACGATTCGTGGGTATTTATTTCCTTGTTGTTTGTCTGATCTGGTATGATGTATATTATTGTTGGTGATAGGATTATTGCGGTTATTAGTATTTTGCTTGTTGGGTGAAATATTTCATTTGATGCTAGTCTTGTTATGTATATAAATAGTACTAGTATTCCTCCGATTATGATTATGAACAGGATGTATGAGAATCAAAATCTTTTGTATATGGTTCCTCTGATCATACACGTTATCATGGTTTGTAGTAGTAGCATTATTCCTATTGCTAGCGGGTGTTTTATTTGTGTAGATATTATTCTTGTTATTATTCTTGTTGATATTAATAGTTTGGTCATATCAGGGGGTATTTTATTTAAAATGTTAATTTTGGGGATTAATGAAATGGCACTGTACGCTTTTCCTCTGAAGCTTTAAAAGTTGATTCCTTATTTTTGGTTTACAAGACCAATATTTTTGTTAAATTATTAAAACTTTCAATGTCAATGTGTTTTTACCTTTTTGTTCTTTATTTTTGTGGTATTTGGTCATTTTCTTCTAGTCGTAAGCATTTGCTGGTTACTTTGTTGAGTTTGGAGTTTATTGTTTTGGTTCTTTACCTTTCGGTCTATTTTTATTTGTGTGGGTTGAATTATAGATTGTTTTTTGTTGTTTATTTTTTAGTTTTTTCTGTTTGTGAGGGCTCATTGGGCCTATCAATTTTGGTTTCTATAATTCGTAGTCATGGTAATGATTATTTTCGTTCTTATAGAGTTCTTCAATGTTAAGGTTTCTTTGTTTTTTGTTCTTTTTAACCCCGTTGTGTGTTTTTCCGGGTTCTTGATGGTTGATTTGCTCTTTGTTGTTTGCTATTTCTTTTGTTTATTTTTTTTCTTTTCCTTATTTTTTCTGTTGGGGTAATTTGAGTTATTTTTTTGGGTGTGATGTGATTTCTTATGGGCTTGTTCTATTAAGTTTATGGATTTGTGTTCTTATAGTTTTGGCTAGAGAGTCTGTTTTTCGTTCTGGTTATTTTTCTGGTCTTTTTCTTTTTGTTGTTATTTTTCTCGTTGTTATGTTGTATTGTACTTTCAGAAGAGTTAGTTTACTCTCATTTTATATTTTCTTTGAAAGTAGACTGATTCCTACTTTACTTCTTATTTTGGGTTGAGGGTATCAACCTGAGCGTGTTCAGGCTGGTATTTATTTGTTGTTTTATACTTTGTTAGCCTCCCTTCCTTTGTTGGTTGGTATTTTGTTTATTTATGGTTCGTTGGGTTCATTGTTTCTTTGTTTGTTACGGGGTGGCGTTTCTGTTAGTGGCTTATTTTATGTTTGTATGGTTTTGGCTTTTTTGGTTAGGATGCCTATATTTTTGGTTCATTTATGGCTCCCGAAGGCTCATGTGGAAGCCCCTGTTTCTGGTTCTATGATTTTGGCTGGTGTTTTGTTGAAGCTTGGGGGTTATGGCCTTCTTCGGGTTTTTCCTGTGTTGTTTAAGTTTGGCTTTAGTATTGGTCTTGTTTGGGTTGTTTTAAGCTTGGTTGGTGGCTTGTTGGTTAGTTTATTTTGTATGCGACAGACTGATTTGAAGTCGTTGATTGCCTATTCTTCCGTCGCTCATATAAGTATGGTTATTGGTGGTATTATGACTATAAGTTATTGGGGGGTTTGTAGTTCTTTTGCTTTGATAATTGCTCATGGTTTGTGTTCTTCTGGTCTTTTTTGTCTTTCTAATATTTCTTATGAACGGTTTGGTAGACGTAGCTTGTTAATTAATAGGGGTTTGGTTAATTTGATGCCTAGAATGGCCATGTGGTGGTTTTTATTAAGTGCTTGTAATATAGCTGCTCCCCCCTCTCTTAACCTTTTAGGTGAGATTGGCTTGTTAAGTGGTTTGGTTTCTTGGTCTTGATACCTTATATTTGTTTTGGTTTTTTTGTCTTTCTTTGGTGCTGCTTATACACTTTATATGTATTCTTATAGTCAGCATGGTGCTCTTTTTTCTGGTCTTTATTCTTGTTCTTTGGGTTACGTTCGTGAGTTTGCGTTGTTGTTTTTGCATTGGTTTCCTCTTAATTTAGTTATTCTTAGGGTTGATTTAACTGTCTTTTGGATGTAAGATGATTTGTTGTGTTTAATCTGAATAGTTTAATGTAAAATGTTGGTTTGTGGTGCCAATGATATAGTTTTATTTTAGATTATGATACCGATTTCTATTTGTTTTGCTAGATTTGTCTTTTTGTTTGGTTTGGGTTGATTTTGTTGCTTTTGAGGGGTCTATTTTGTTTTGTGTGATTTGGTTTATTTTGTTGATTGGGGGATTGTTAGATTGAACAGCGGGTCGGTTGTTATGACCTTTTTGTTTGATTGGATATCTTTATTATTTATAGGGTTTGTTTTTATTATTTCTTCGCTGGTTATTTTGTATAGTGATGATTATATGTCTGGTGATTTGAATATTTTTCGTTTTATTATGTTGGTTTTGATGTTTGTGGTTTCTATGCTGTTTTTGATCATTAGCCCTAATATGATTAGAATTCTGTTGGGTTGGGATGGTTTAGGCTTGGTGTCTTATTGTTTGGTAATTTATTACCAGAATGTAAAGTCTTATGGTGCTGGTATGTTGACAGTTTTATCTAATCGTATTGGTGATGTGGCTTTGTTGATGGCGATTGCTTGAATAATTAATTTTGGTAGTTGGAACTTTATTTATTATTTGGAGTTTTTGGCTGGTTCCACTGAGATGGAGTTGATTTCTTTTCTTGTTGTTCTGGCGGCTATAACTAAGAGTGCTCAAATTCCCTTTTCTTCTTGATTGCCAGCAGCGATGGCTGCTCCTACTCCTGTTTCTGCTTTGGTTCATTCGTCTACCTTGGTTACGGCTGGTGTTTATCTGCTAATTCGGTTTAGTCCTTCATTTAGTTGTTTGTTGAATACCACTTTGTTGTTGGTTTCTGCTTTGACTATATTTATGGCTGGCTTGGGGGCTAATTTTGAATATGATTTAAGGAAGATTATTGCTTTGTCAACTCTAAGACAATTGGGTTTGATAATCATGACTGTTTCTGTAGGTCTCTCTAGTCTGGCTTTTTTTCACCTGTTAACTCATGCATTGTTTAAGGCCTTATTGTTTATATGTGCCGGTGGGGTTATTCATTCCATAGGAGACTCCCAGGATATCCGTTTTATAGGGGGCCTATCTGTTTATATGCCTTTTACTTCTTCTTGCTTAATGGTTTCTAGTTTTGCTCTTTGTGGTATACCGTTTTTGGCTGGGTTTTATTCTAGGGATTTTATTTTAGAGATGATTTCTATGAGATATGTGAATGTATTTGGTTTTCTTTTATTATTTGTCTCTACTGGTTTGACTGTTTGTTATTCCTTTCGTTTATTTTATTTTGTTTTGTGTGGTGATTTTAATTTTGTTTCTTTATATTCTATGGTTGATACCAACTATAACATAGTTATGGGTATGGTTGGTTTATTAGTTTTATCCGTTTTAGGGGGTGGGGCTTTGATGTGATTGATTTGTCCTACTCCTTCGGTCATTTGTTTGCCCTATTATTTAAGGTTTCTTACTTTCTTTTTTGTGAGATTGGGTGGCTTGATTGGTTATGAGATGGCTGGGTTTAATTTCGGTGATTATTTGCTTTCTATGTATTGTTATCGGGTTTCTTCGTTTTCTGGTTCTATGTGGTTTATACCGTTTTTTTCTACTTATGGGGTTTCCTTCGGTCCGCTGGGGCTTGGCTATAGGTCTATACGGATTCTTGATTCTGGTTGGGCGGAGTATTTTGGTGGTCAGGGTTTATATTGATTTCTTTTTAATTTGGGTAGGGTTAATCAGTGAGTTCAACATAGAAGCTTGAAGTTATTTTTAGGCTTTTTTGTTATGTGGACTGTTTTATTGCTTGTGTTGATTTATTACTTGAATAGCTTATATTTCAGAGCGTGACACTGAAGATGTCAATGAGGATTATTCCTTCGAGTGTTATTTATAAAAGTTGGCCTTTGTTTTTACAGTGAAAGTGTAATGTTTTTAATAAACTATATAAATAGAAGTGTAAACGGATTTTAACCGCTATAGTGATAAGTTAGCAGCATTCACTCTTTCTGTTCACTTCTTTGAGCGGAATATTTAATTCAGTTTTATTATTAACAATAATATACCTCTTTTTGGTTTCGATCAAAAAGTTAAAGTAAGGATATGATTAGTATCAGGGATCAGGTCGAAACTGATTGCAAGATTTGCTTCTTACTTTGAGATTAACTATTTGGTAGTACTTTTTGAATGCAACTCAAATGTTATTATTAACTATAATCCCTGTTTGGTTAATTTCTTCATTCTAGTGATCCCTGGTTTCATTCGTGGTAAAGCCCAATGATTAGGATTAGTAGGAATACGGATCTAATCAGCATTCATGATCCTACGTTTGATGCTGTTATAGTAATTGGTATTGGTAGTAGTAGTGCAATTTCTACATCGAAGATTATGAAGATTACCGCGACTAGGAAGAATCGTGATGAGAAGGGTAGTCGGGCTGAGTTTTTGGGATCGAATCCGCATTCGAAGGGGGATCTCTTTTCTCGTTCTTCGTGAGTTTTCTTTGAAATTAGTGTTGCTGCTATTATTACGATGGTTGAGATTGTAATTGTTATTGTTGCTATTGTTATAACTGTTGATATTATTCATCTTGTTTTGCACAAATTTCTTGATTGGAAGTCAAGTATACTTACTTGTATTAGATAAATAATGTGTTATCTTCCTCATCAGTAGATTGAGATATATAGGAATAGTCATACTACGTCTACGAAGTGTCAGTATCATGCTGCTGCTTCAAACCCAAAGTGGTGGTTTGATGAGAAGTGTAGGGTTGTTTGTCGTAATAAGCATGTGGTTAGAAATGTTGTTCCGATGATTACGTGAAGTCCGTGGAATCCTGTGGCTATGAAAAAGGTTGATCCGTATGCTGAGTCTGCAATTGTGAAGGGTGCTTCAATATATTCGTATGCTTGTAATGCAGTAAAGTAAATTCCTAGAAGGACTGTAAAGAATAGGCCTTGTGTTGCTTGTCTAAAATTATTTTCTAGTAGTCCGTGATGTGCTCATGTTACGGTTACCCCTGAGGCAAGTAGAATTGCTGTGTTTAATAGTGGGATTTGCATGGGGTTAAAGGGTTGAATTCCTGTGGGTGGTCATGCCGACCCTAGTTCAATTGTGGGCGAGAGACTTCTGTGGAAAAATGCTCAGAAGAATGATGCGAAGAATAGTACTTCTGAAATAATAAATAGGATTATTCCTCATCGTAGCCCTCTTGTAACTGTTTTAGTGTGTAATCCTTGGTAGGTTCCTTCCCGTGTTACATCTCGTCATCATTGGATTATTGTTAATAGGGTGATTACTGTTCCTACTCCCAGTAGGCTGTTGTTGTATTGATGAAATCATTTAATTAGCCCCATCAGTGTTACTATAGCCCCAATAGATCCTGTGAGCGGCCATGGTCTTTTGTTTACTATGTGGAATGAGTGGTTTTCTTGAGTTGACATTAGTTTACTTCTCTAGAATATAAAGTTCTTAGAATTGCGAATACGTATGATTGAATAATGGCTACGGCTGATTCTAGGATTAACAATAGGATTTGTGCTGTGATTAATACGGCCAGGAGGGTGTGATTTATTGTGGGTCCATTATTTCCTAGTAAGGTTAGTAGAAGATGACCAGCGATCATGTTTGCTGTTAAGCGTACTGCTAGTGTCCCCGGTCGGATTAGGTTGCTGATTGTTTCAATAATGACCATAAATGGTATTAGTATTGTTGGCGTACCTTGTGGTACTAAATGTTCAAATATGTGATTTGTGTTTTTGATTCATCCAAATAATATGAATGTTATTCATAGCGGTAGTGCTAGTGTTAATGTAAGTGTTAGATGTCTTGTTCTAGTGAAGATGTATGGGAATAGGCCCAGGAAGTTATTTATTAGAATTATGAGGAACAATGAGGTGAAAATGAATGAATTCCCCTTGTTTTGATCTCCTTTTCTTAGAATCGTTTTTATTTCTGCATGAAGTTTATTTATTAGTAAGTTTAGTGCTATTCTGTTTCGTGAGGGCGTTAGTCAGATTCTTGTTGGGATTAACAAGAGTCCTACTATTGTTCTTGTCCAGTTTATAGGTAGTCTATTGATTTCTGTTGTTGGATCAAAGATTGAGAATAGATTTCTTATCATTTTCAGTTTATATTTCTAACGGCGATGCTATGCTTTGTTGTGCTTTTTTTGTTTGGTGATTGTATGAAGTAGTTTATAATGTTGAATATTAGGAGTGTTGCTAGAAATGTAATGTATAAGATTATTCATTCTATAGGTATTATTTGTGGTATAAAAGGGTATCATTTGTTGATTACTTCAGTTTGACATTCTGATATTATAATATTAACTAATCCTTTGTCATCAGAGATATTTGCTAGATTATCATGAACTGGTTTAAGAGACCATTACTTGCTTTCAGTCATCTGATGATTCTCTTAGTCTTGAGACTCAATTAATGAATTGATTTGCCGATACTCTTTCGATTGTGATAGGTATAAATCTGTGATTTGCTCCACAGATTTCTGAGCATTGTCCGTATAGGATACCAGGATGATTGATTGAGAATCTTACTTGGTTTAATCGTCCTGGCGTGGCGTCTGTTTTCACCCCTAATCTTGGGATTGTTCAAGAGTGTAATACGTCTGCTGCTGTTACTACTAGCCGGATTGGTGAGTTTATGGGTAGTACAATTCGGTTGTCTGTGTCCAATAGTCGGAAGGTTCTTGCTTGGTTTTCTTCCTGTGGGATTATATATGAGTCGAATTCTAGTTTTGTAAAATCTGAGTATTCATATCTTCAGTATCATTGATGTCCTACTGCTTTTAGGGTTATTGCTGGGTTGTGGATTTCATCTATTAGGTATAGAAGCCGTAGGGATGGTATGGCAATGAATACCAGGATGATTGCCGGTGCAATTGTTCATGTAGTTTCAATTAGTTGTCCTTCTAATATGAATCGTCTAGTGTGTTTATTTCAGAGTAGGGTGGTTATTATGTATATTACTGTTGTAATGATTATTAATATAATTATTAATGTATGATCATGGAAAAAGATTAATTGTTCTATGATGGGGGATGCTCCGTCTTGTAGTCTTATGTTTAATCATGTTGTCATTGGTTCTAATGAAGGTTGCTAAAACTTTATATGTGGAGCTTAAATCCAATGCACTTATCTGCCACATTAGATTATGATTAACGTTAGCTAATTACTGAGATTGTGGGTAATTCTGAGTATCTGTGTTCTGCCGGCGGGAAGTTTTGTATTCATTCAATTGAGTTTCTTGTTTGTGTTGGGAATAGGATTTGCCGATTTGATGTAATGCTTTCTCAGATAATGAATAGGAATATTATTACTCTTACGAATGAAATTGTTGATCCTATTGATGAGATGATGTTTCATGTGGTATAGGCGTCTGGATAGTCAGAGTATCGTCGAGGTATACCAGCTAATCCTAAGAAGTGTTGTGGGAAGAATGTTATATTTACTCCTGTGAATATAACGGCGAATTGGGCTTTTAATCATTTCGGGTTTATGGTAAGTCCGGTAAATAAAGGAAATCATTGAATGAACCCTGCCATGATTGCGAATACTGCTCCTATTGATAGTACGTAGTGGAAGTGGGCTACAACGTAATAAGTATCGTGCAGCACAATGTCAATTGATGAATTTGCAAGAACTACTCCTGTTAATCCCCCTATTGTGAATAGGAATACAAATCCTATTGCCCACAGACAGGCGGGTCTATATGTTAATTGTGATCCGTATATGGTTGCAAGTCATCTGAAGATTTTAATTCCTGTTGGTACTGCAATGATTATTGTTGCTGATGTAAAGTATGCCCGTGTGTCGACGTCTATTCCTACTGTAAATATATGGTGGGCCCATACAACAAATCCTAGTAAGCCGATTGCTAGTATTGCAAAAATTATTCCGAGGTTTCCGAATGCTTCCTTCTTTCCTCTTTCGTGGCAGATAATGTGGGAGATTATACCAAATCCTGGTAAGATTAAAATGTAGACTTCAGGGTGCCCGAAGAATCAGAATAAGTGTTGGTATAGGATTGGATCTCCTCCTCCAGCTGGGTCAAAGAATGATGTATTTAGGTTACGGTCGGTTAATAGCATAGTGATTGCTCCTGCCAATACTGGTAGGGACAGTAGTAGGAGTAGGGCTGTGATAGCGACAGATCATACAAATAGTGGGATTCGTTCGGGTTTTATGTTTTTTGGTTTTATGTTGATTGTTGTTGAGATAAAGTTTACTGCTCCCAGAATTGATGATACACCTGCTAGGTGTAAGGAGAAGATGGCTAGGTCTACGGATGCTCCGGCGTGGGCAATACCTCTTGCAAGAGGGGGGTAAACTGTCCACCCCGTCCCCGCACCACTTTCTACTGTTCTGCTAGTAAGTAGTAGTGTTAATGATGGTGGTAGTAATCAGAATCTTATGTTGTTTATTCGTGGGAATGCTATATCTGGAGCTCCTAATATAAGTGGTACTAGTCAGTTTCCGAATCCACCGATTATGATTGGTATAACCATGAAGAAAATTATGACAAATGCGTGGGCAGTAACAATAACGTTGTAGATTTGGTCATCTCCAATTAGAGATCCGGGTTGTCCTAATTCTGTTCGAATTAGTATTCTGAGTGATGTTCCGACCATTCCTGATCAGGCACCGAATACAAAGTATAATGTTCCAATGTCTTTGTGATTTGTTGAGAATAGCCATCGGTTGATAATTAGTGGAGTGGCTGAGACAGATAAGTAGGCGGTAGGCTGTAAATCTATTTAGGAGGTTAGTACGTGACTCTTCCACTATTATTTTAAGCCTTGTATTCACATTGTGATAATAGAATGCAATTCTATAGGGGTAGGGTTTAAATTAACTTACCAAGGCCTAAAGGTTATGGCCCTTTATTTATAGCTTTGAAGGTTATTAGTTTATTTAACTTAAGGCCTAAAAGTTTAAATTAATCCAGCTATAATTCTACATATTAATATTCCTGTTAATGAGATTGATGATATAATTATGGCTCTGATTTTTTTGACTGTCTTGGTTTTGTGAGATTGAGTGTTTCATTTGGGCTCCTCACTTAGGATTATGAAGCTTGAATATGAAATTTTTAGGTAGTAGTATAATGTGATTAGTGATGTAATTACTATGATTGTTGCCATAGGTGTTATCTTGTTTATAACTATTTCTTGGATAACAATTCACTTAGGCAGAAACCCAAGGAATGGGGGTAATCCACCTAGGGATAATAGTGATGTGAATATTATGAATTTTGTTAGTATGGCTTCTTTATTTGTTAAGAGGGTTTGGTTAATAAATGATACTCTGGATAGCTTAATGGTCGATAATACAGTTAATACCAGTGTTGAGTAGATTATGAAGTATGTGAGTCATAAATTATCCCCCATAATTAGTGCGGCCAATATTCAACCAGTGTGATTGATAGATGAATATGTTATGATTTTTCGTATTGATGTTTGGTTAAGGCCCCCAATTGCTCCTATAATTGTTGATGTTAAGATAATTCTTGATGTAAATACATTGATCTCGATCAGGTATGATATTAGTATCAGCGGTGCTGCTTTTTGGATTGTTATTAATAGTCCACAGTTTTCTCATCTCAGTCCCTCTATTACTCCTGGGAACCATCAGTGAAATGGTGCCGCCCCTCTTTTTAATATTAATGGGGTGCAAATGATTATTGGTGTATACGAGGTTTCCATAAATGTGAGTGTGAATAAGTCCTCTGCTAGTGTCTTTATTACTACCATAAATAGCAGCGTTGCTGAAGCCAATACTTGGACAATAAAGTATTTTAGTGAGGCTTCTGTGTTGTATATGTTTTTAGTGTTAGATATCAATGGAATAAATGATATTAGATTGACCTCTAGTCCTATTCATGCACCAAATCATGAGTTGGAGGACACGGCCACTAACACACCTCTTACTAGCGTAGTTAGTAATAGGATTTTGGTTGAGTTACTGGGCATTAGAGAAGAGAGTGTTTACTCTATTTATGGGGTATGAACCCATTAGCTTTGCTTAGCTTACTTTTCTAGTTCTAAGGTTTAATTTTTACATCTTGGTGTATGGTGCACGTTGGCTTTTGATGCTTGTGGTGACAGTTTAATTCTGTTAGGTGTAATGAAGGTAGATTTGTGGTTCTACATTTTTTATCCTATCACGATAGTCCTTTAGTCAGGCTCTTCATT